CAGAAAGAAGGAATTACTCAATTTCCTTTTCCTGTGTGACACACTTTTTCTATTTTTTCTATACTAATAGAACTTCAGTCCTATTTATTTGAATATTTCATTTCATCAAAATTGAATTTTGAAATTCATTGAACAAGTTCTATTTGCTCTAAAAACTTGCTTGTTTGTCCACTCCTTTATTTTAATATTTAAATTTTACACTTATATGTATACATAATAAAATCAATCCAATTTATATCCAATCCGCGTAGAAAACCAAAAAGAATGTTATGATAATCCTGGAAAACTATCAACTAAGTCGGAATCTTTGAGGAATCAGATCGGGAATCATTATTATTTCAACACAAGACAAGAAAAAGAAAGGGATGCGGAAATTTTTTTTTCTTGTGTCGAAGAACGGCAAGATGAATAGAATAATATCTCCTAGAATACTTTGTTCCCTCATTTAGCCTTTGTTTTTCCGCTTACTTATTTTTGGTATTTAGTCAAATTTGATTCTATTAGATTAAAAAAAAACTATTGATAGATTTTATGACAGTTAAATCTGTCATATAGTGACATAATCGCACTGCTCCAATTTGGATTAAAAAAAACATAAAGAGGGGAGGTCTTCTTATCAAGCAATATTCTTCTTATCAAGCAATATGCATACTATAACTAGAAATGCAGTACAAGTAATTACCCCAATCCGATAGAAATCAAAAAAGAATATAAACAAAAGCAAAATGCTTTTCAAAAACTCTTTTGGTATGATAAACAAAAATTTTGTTCTTTTTAAGAACTTGATATTGATAAATCCGAAGATCTAAAAATTCATTTCGGACAATTGAACCTTCTCAAACTGTTTCTTTTTAAGAACCAAAAAGATTTGTGCCAAAATAACGGATGCTAAGAAGACCAAAAGGCCTTGGACACGTAATGGGTCTTGAAGTACTATTTCAGCATCCCCCTGACCAAATCCGCCCACATTAGGATTACTCGTTAATGGTTGATCAAGTTTGATGGATTCACCTTCTGAAATAAGAAGTTCTGGTCCTGGAGGTATAATATCAACCACTTGACGTGCCTCTGACGCATCTGTTATGGTTATTTCGTATCCCCCTTTTTCTTTTCGTATTATTTTGCTTACTCTACCTGCTGCTGTAGCATTATAAACCGTATTGTTACTCTTGCTCCCGTCGGGATAAATCTGACCTCTTCCCCTGTTCCCGCCTACGTATATGGGATATTTTAAGAAGTGAACATCTTTCTTAGTGGCAGGATCCGGCGCAAGAATAGGAAAGGTTATTTCACTATATTTTTGACCCGGAACAGGACCTATCACAAGAATATTTTTTTTAGTGGGGCGATAGCTCTGAAAAGATAGATTACCTATTTTTTCTTTCATCTCTGGCGAAATACGATCAGGAGGAGCTAATTCAAACCCCTCGGGTAAAATCAGGACGGCCCCTACATTCAAGGCTCCCTTTTTACCATTAGCAAGAATTTGTTTTAGTTGCATATCATAAGGAATTCGAACAACTGCTTCAAATACAGTATCAGGAAGTATCGCCTGTGGAACCTCAATACTTACAGGTTTATTAGCTAAATGACAATTGGCACATACAATACGACCAGTTGCTTCACGTGGATTTTCATAACCTTGCTGTGCAAAAACGGGATATGCATTTGAAATAGATGCCCCAGTTATTATATATATCATTAGCGATACGGAAATGAAGCGAGTAATCTCTTCCTTGATCCAAGAGAGGGTCTTTTTAGTTTGCATGGTCCAATGTTGATACCGAAAAGTTCTACAATAAAATTGAGTGGGTCACTAGCGAAGTTCCCTAGCCACGACGTTGCTATTTACTGAAAAATTTTTACATTTTAGTAAAAATTTGAATCTCTTGGATGTGTGGATGTATAGACAAAATGTATAAAATATAAAAAAAGTAAAATTTGAAGTGTTTAAAAAATAACCAACCTTCTAAAAATTTTGTCGGTGGATCATTATTTTTCAGTTATTCATTGAATGATAAATTACTACAAGTGATGGAGATACACGATTTAAATAACGGAAGATCCAATATTTAAAAATTGTATCCAAAATGACTGGAAAAGTGGAAACAAGGCCAGATATAATTTGATCATTATGAGCAAATCCAAAATCTTTGTAGACAGAGCCAATCATTAGTTCCCAACCATGAGGTGAGTGGAATCCTATACATAAGTCGGTTAATAAAAGAATAGAAAAGGCTTTTATTGTGTCGCTTAAATTATATAGGAATTCTTGAACCCAAGAATTAAGAATAATAAGTTCTTCATTACCTAGAATAGAATAACCACTTAGAATAACGAAACAGAGTAAATTTGTCGAGAAGTGCAAAATCATATGGATACTATCTTCATTATACATCTTGATCAATTGAATCGTTTCTTTGTGGATTCTTCCGATACGAAACCTTTGTAAATGTGTTTCCGGGTATTCCTTTAGCATTTCGTCCAATAGGAAGAGTTCCTCGAATTCTATGAAGTTCGCTAGAATACTCTTTTCTTGAATATCACTTAAAAAAGTTTCAGATTGACTAGTATTCCACCAATTAGTAACCCAAGATTCCAGACTTTTATTAAATGAAAAAGAGATCCACCGGGGCAAAAATACTATCGATGTAAGATATAAAAGGGGAATGAATGCTTTTTTTTTTTTCATTTTTTTGTCTGTAAATTTTGACCGAACCCCGTCTCATTCGTCGACTCTAGACGATCTACTATTTCTATCCAGCATAAGTTCTATTACAAGACGTCGAACTTCTATATCTAAATATCTAAATTTATTATCTATTTTTTTTTATGAGTCCAGTGGTTAGTTAGTCTTTGAGTTTCGAAAAAATTACAGAATCATAGTCAAAAAAACGAAAGAATACATGACTGACAAAAAAAAATGTTTAGTATATTTCATTGTATTGTTTAGTATATTATATAATATACGTCTTCTTTGCTTCATCAGTATTGTGAAGAAACTTCAGTTAAGTTATACTCTAGAAACAAAAAAGCAAAAGAAAGGACTCCTGGCCTCCTGGTAAGACAAATGTTTATTCTTCAGTTTTCAGTTCATTTCAAACTACTTCAATTGGTACGCGCAAAAAAGAAGCCAATTCCGCAGCTTTTTGCTCAACTTCTCGTGGAGTCAAATTTTCATCAGTACGAATCAAAGGAATGACCCCCTGGCCTCTGATTTCCATATAAAGGACACGCCGAGCATAAATACCCTCTTTAACTTCTATTCTGATAGACTGAATATCTTTCATAAGAAATCGGAGTAAGATGCGCCGATTTTTTCCAGGAAATCCCCAACGAAACATACACACGATTCCTTCTTTTCTATCGAATCGATCATAACCGCTACCCACATTCCATGAAATTGTACACCACAAATAAGAGCTAATAAATAGACCAGCGATCCCATAAAAAGACATCACGATCCCTTGGGGAAAAAAAACGATTTCCTGAGACGGAAATAAAGATATCAAATTTCTGTCAAGGTAACTGGAAATTCCAACCAATAAAAACCCCAATGAACCTAAAAAAAGTATAAAAGCCCAACAGAAATTACTTGTTTTTCGAGACCCCACTATAAGTTCTATCCATATATGTTCTGATCGCCAACTCATACTAGATCCGGTTGCATTTTATTGGAAGTGAGAGACTAGCCCGCATGAATTTGACTTTACTTTTTTTGTTTCCGAAGTAACTTTCATCAACTCGCACCATTCTGATGTGCATTTTTGGGAGGAATTCATCCAATTTGTTAGTCTAAAATACTAAAATGAAGCCCTCTCGTACGATCCCCTATCTACGCGCATACGGATATTTTTACTTTGCGTTTATTTCAGGCATCTACTCCAATCTTGATTGATTTTCAAATGGCTCATTTATTAATATATCATATTCACGTCTGCATAAAAAAATATCATATTCACGCCTGCATAAAAAACCCTTCTTTTATCGTTGTCATTTTTTTTAAATGTTATACCATAATTATACTAAATATATATCTAAAACGGATATCTCTGTTATGATTCAAGTATAGGTCTTGAAAAAATAAGTAAAACTTTCTTTCATCGAATCTAAAAAATCTTGTTTTTTTGAACATGAAGAGATAAGGAAGCCATTGCAATTGCCGGAAAGACTAAGCCTACTAAAGGCACAAAAATAGAGGGTAAATTGTTGAGAATTGTCATAGGCTGGGCACCCCCGATTGAATATTTGTATCTGTTATTTATTGTTATATTAATCTTTTTACTTACTATATTCTATATTATTATTGTTAAAAAGAGAAAGATATCTTCTAATTATTAGAATTCGTATTCTAATTCGTATATAGTATATCTAATATAGTATAATTTTAGTATATCGAAGTGAATCTAAGTTTAAGTATTAAATAAGTATATAGAATGAAAGTGCAAGGAATCTAGAACTAATTAAATGAGCTTATTCAGTTTTCTACATGAAATATATAGATATAAATGATAATCCACTTCCACTTCTTTTTTTCTTTGTTATTCTTTAATATCTTTTTCTTGTTTTATAACTTTAATTTTAATAAAGTAATGTAATTGTAATAAAGTAATGTAATAAATAATAAAGAGTTTCTTCCACTTATAAATGCAAATAAATTGTAAATTCCCGAAAATTTCGTTATAATCCGAAGGTAAGAAAATAAGATGAAATTTTTTTATTTATTATTTTCATTACCCAATTGAATTTCGCGGAAAAAAGAATTTCGTTCTTTTAGCTTGTTGCTAGTTGATAGAGGTTTCATTTCCTACTTAGTAATCAAGAAAAGAATATCAGTAATTATCTACATGATTCTTTCTACAATTCTACAAATTCTTCTTATGTCACAAAAAACCATTCGTTGGATTTTTCCAATTTTTTTTGATAAATCGATAAACAAATACTTATTCACTAGAACCCCAAAAATGGAATTCATTTAATTAACTTAAAGCTATACTTGAGTTATGATTCAAAGGAAAGAACGCGTGAAGCTGAAATAATTCATTCAGAACACTTTTTAACGGATTACGTGGTACGATTAGATCGAATAAGCCCTTATGGAATAAAAATTCAGCCGCTTGTGAACCCTCAGGTACTGTCTTATTCAATGTTTGTTCAATTACTCTTTTACCTGCAAATGCAATATAGGCGTTCGGTTCAACAATAATGATATCCCCCAACATAGCAAAACTAGCAGTCACCCCGCCAGTCGTAGGAGATGTAAGAATTGATATATAAAATAACTTTTTATTCGATTGATAATCATATAAAGCAGAAGATATTTTAGCCATTTGCATCAAGCTCAAACTTCCTTCTTGCATTCGTGCTCCTCCAGAAGCACACACTAGAATAAGAGGTAAAAGTTTATTGGCAGCATACTCGATCAAACGAGTGATTTTCTCGCCTACTACGGATCCCATACTACCCCCCATAAACTGAAAGTCCATAACCCCAATTGCTACGGGAATGCCGTTGAGTTGGCCTATACCTGTTTGAACAGCCTCAGTTAATCCTGTCTTTTTTTGATAAGAATCAATACGATCTTTATAGGGTTCTTCCTCCGAATGAAATTCAATGGGATCCAGAGATAGCATGTCTTCATCCATAGGATTCCACGTGCCTGGATCAATCGAAAGTTCAATTCTATCTGAACTACTCATTTTCAAATGATATCCACATTGTTCACAAATATCCATTCGTGATTTCAAAAATTTCTTATAATTTAATCCATAACAAATTTCACATTGAACCCACAAATGCCTATATTTTTGAGTTACATCAAGATCATTAGAACTTTCTCTTAGAGTTAAATCGATACTATTTGTGCCAGTTCTTAGACCGGAACTCTTATTTTCACTACAATTTCTGCTTTGATCACAAATGTGATTATAAAGGTAACTTTCATTATAATGTTCACTACTACTTAAAATATAACTATCAATCCAGATTTGAGAACGAAGATAACTATCAATGCAACTGTTGATGTAATTATTCCAACTATAGTTAGTATCATACATATAATGATCATAGCGGGAGTCAGCACTCCTAGGTCCATTATTCAAATAACTAGAATTCCAATAACTATAAAAAGAACTTTCTAATTCATTAAGAAAAAAATGATCATTGTCAATCTCAAAAACTTGATTTTCAATATCCAAATATATGGAATAACTGTCTCTATTATTACTATCCCGAACCAAAAAAGTGTCATCCGCGCTGAAAGTCCGAATATCCCCCACGCCGACTAAACGATCAACATTCCTATTATCACGAGTACTACAACTCAAAATGTTTTTTTCTGTATCATTTAGAACGAGGTGTTCACTTACACGGGTATTCTCAAGAGGATCAAGACTATCCATTGATTTACTTAGCCGACACCTAGATTCTATCCCCCCATTGGATAACATCAAATTGAACCACCATTTTTCCATAGATCTTTCCTTCCGCTAGTTACATCAAAATAAATAGATGAATAGTCATTTGATGAAAAATCATTTGAATATTTCATTTCCTCTCAGAATAAATATACAGACCCAATCACTCGAATTCTTAACTTAACTAAAACTAATAAAAATAAAGAACATAGAAATCAAAGAGTGGGTATTGAAAAAAAAATTTCTTTTGCTTTTATTTTAAAAGAACCTGGAATATCATTTCACTATATCACTATATATGGTTATAATGGAAACCTTATTTCAATTACAATAATTAATTAATTCTAAATAATAATTAAATAAAAATTAATTAATTAATAAATTATTAATTAATAATAATTCTACTAAATTACTAAATGAAATAATTAAATAGAAATAAAATATAACTTTATCATGTTATGTCAAATTTGTATCGAGTAAAGAAATCTTTCTTTTCTTCCAGGAATAGGAAGAAGAATTTTTTTTGAAAATCTCGTCTATTAATAACTTTCTATTTCAACACGGAAAGAAAAGGACAATATACCAGATGGGTAGAAATGGGGATAAAGAGTTGTGATACTTGGCTCGACCCATGTCCGAAACTACTGGATGTAAAAAAATACACAAATCTAGGGATCCTTAGGATTAATTGTGGATCCAAGACAATAACAATAGCAATATCAAAATTTGTGTTGTGTAGTTTTATACTTTGTATTTCAGTATTTCAGAGATCTAGCTAAGTATGTATATATCAAAAATATAATATATACAATTAGGATCCTTGTATTCGGCTCAATCCTTTTAGTAAAAGATTGGGCCGAGTTTAATTGCAATTCAATTAAGAGAACAAACGTCAATTAGCAGATTACAAAGTATCCATTGCTTGGAATTTAAATTGTATCCATTGCTTCGAATTCAAATTTAATTTCCTTCCATACTTCACAAGCAGCAGCGAGTTCAGGACTCCATTTGGCAGCCTCACGGATAATTTCATTACCCTCACGAGCAAGATCGCGTCCTTCATTACGAGCTTTTACACATGCTT